AGAAATGAAAAATAATTATGAAATGAAAATTAGAGATTAGAACGTTGACGTCTTTGTCAGGAGTCCTAATGAAATTAGGAAAAGAGGACTTTTTTCGTTTAAATAATTTAAATAATTAAATTTAATAATTAAGAACTGGAAATAGTCCTTCTTTTTATTGTTGTTTAAATACAATAACAAGGATTTCATTTTTTGGTTTCAAATCAAATACAAATAAATCATTTTTTTTTTCTATGGTTCGATGGTGTGGTTCATTGGAACAAAAAAAGGGCCCGGCTGGGTACTGACCAGGCCAGGCCGTGGAAGTGGAAATCAAAAAAGGCCTTGTTGAATGAAATTAAAGAGATATTCTTTTCTTTCTTTTTTTTTTTTCTATTTCGATTCGAGATATCTCTTTCGAATCCTTTCTTTATTTTCATTTTATAGAAATCGAATTGCTGATAAAAGTTGTATCTATTTCTATAATAGAATACAAACGAAAATAAAAAAAAAATCAATCCTATAAACTCTATTTTCTATAAGCTATATAATAAATTGATTGATATTATATAATCAATTTCTTTATATACTAAAAATTTCTATAATATAGAAAGTCAAATAATATACTAAAATAATATAGTAATATAGAAAGTAAAGATTGAAAATAAAGTAAAGAGGGTCTTTTTTCAAGCATTATTTTTTTTGTAATGTAACATAGTAATTCTTTTTTTTTTTTCAATTAGGAGAGATGGCTGAGTGGCTTAAAGCGTCGGATTGCTAATCCGGTGTACGAGTTATTCGTACCGAGGGTTCGAATCCCTCTCTTTCCGTTTCCGTCGATGGCTTGGTATCTTTCAAATTCGAATTTAGCAAACATTTTTGCTTTTTTGTAATAATAAAAGCTGCGGAATAGATAAAATCCTAAGAACATTTATAAGAATAAAGCAAGGAAAAACTTCTTATTTTTTATTCTTCGCGTCCGGGATTACGTCCTGGATCATTAGATAGGAATCCGAAGATGAAGAGAGAAACAAAGAATATCACTACGGTGTAAACAAAGAGTTTGAGAGTAAGCATTACACAATCTCCAAATCATTTTTTTGGGGAAAAAGAAAAAGAGAATAGATTCTCTATTTTTATACTCCATATCCGATTTTGACACCAAGAAATTAAGTTCTTTTTAGAATTTCTATAAATATTTCAGAAATTAACACAATTAGACTTCGATTTTGTGGTGGGCTCTAATATGGTTTTTCAGTGAAAAAAGGTCAGAATCAGTAAATGCGGGGGGGGGATCAAAATTGATCCTGGCTCCCCAAGAATTTCATTTTTTGAATTGAGGGTTCGTTCATATTGTAAGACTCATCTGATCTTATCAATTGTTAGAATTTTTTTTTCTCGAACTCGAATAAATCATGAATTTTTCTAGGACAGTATTAAAGATCTCATCGAAAACTTACAGCAGCTTGCCAAACAAAGGCTAAGAGAAAAAATAGAAGGGGTATTACTGGCATAACATCTACAATTGGATTCAAAAAAGCGTAGGCCTCGGGCAATTTGGCAAATAAAAAACTACTCGAATAAAGGGCAGAATTAAGACAGATATAGATCAAACTAAAAATATTAAGCATAACAAACATTTTGTTCTTGGAGATAATTGTATTTTGATTGAGTTATTAATATGTTATTGATATAAGATAAAAATGAAGAAAAGAAAGTAAGGTAAACAAAAAAAATACTTCTTTGAACCGAACCAATCAAAATAAAAATCCTTCATTTCTCACAAGAGAATAGAAGAAATCATATTTTCATACAATATCTTAATTGAATTCTATGTAATGATCAAGAAATTGGGTTTCATTTTCGATCGACACGTGTCAAAATCTTAACACTAAACCATAATCTAATTTTAGGGATTTGGACTGGAATTGACGAACAACCAATACCAATATTAGTCTTTATTATTACCGAATCGAAATTGAAATGGGGCGTGGCCAAGTGGTAAGGCAACGGGTTTTGGTCCCGGTATTCGGAGGTTCGAATCCTTCCGTCCCAGAGCGGACAGAATCAAAATGATCTTTTTGATCAACCTTCTTAAGAGTATAATTTTTGATAAAATGTACTTCTTGTTTCTAATTTTTCAAAATGATTCTCTGAATCAGATCCTTTTTCACAAATTGAATTCAATTCAAATAATACGAAAATGTAACTGAATCCATTTGTGATCTAGGTAAGATGGGAACATCGATCACAAGAGTGTGAATTCACAAAAAAGTTGGATGGGCGTTTTAGCGTATGCCCCTCCCTTTCACTTTCATATTTCAGTTCGTTTCTTAGAAAAGCCTTACACCCCATATCTAGTTGAATTTTCAAGGATCCATTGGAAATAGAAATCCGAAAGCCTCTATATTTCCTATTGAATTCGGGATTAAGTTTCTTAAGACTAGGTTAGGTTAAAATAAAAAAAATAGGAAAGGAAACGATGACTTAATCTGGACCCTTTTGGCTTTGTATCTATACAAAATAGTCTAGCATCCCGTAAAATAGGATTTTTTTATTTTCATCCCCACAGAATGAATGGGGCGTGGGAGTAGATAAGAGTTAGGGAGCAATGGAAGATATCGATTTCAATATCTGTGTCTGTCCAAATCTCATTAACCAATAATCCAGTTCCATACGGAATGGATTTTCTTTGACCCTCATTTTTAGGTATTTTGTCTTTGGTTTTAATGAATAATTGTAAATCGCTGGAAAAGCAATTTAGACGGGGGTGATTCATACATCCTATTTACTTTATTTTCATATTTGCATTTTTGGGAAAGATTCAAGATTATTGAATTTCAAGCCCAAGCCAAAGAAACTACGCATAAATTGAGGAAATGCTTATACGCATGGATTGCTATTTTTCTATTTCAGTGATAACGTTCTTTCGCCTTTTTTTTTTGAAAAAGATTTGCGAGCCCTTACCTTACTGTTAAATATTTAACATACAATATACATAATTATTTCCAATGAAAATTGTTCAGTCTAATCTGATAGATATGGAAATCGCCGATTTTTTGCAATTCTGATTTGATCTTTCAGGATTCAGGATGAAAGAATAACAACCTAAATATTCCCTTTCGTTATTCTTTTGTATCCAATCTACGAAAAAAAAAAGAAATTTTCTTTTCGATCTATCTATCTGTTTTAAATCATTGATGGTTCCGATCCCGTTCAAGTCGAATATGGATTTCTCTCTCTTATGATAATCAAATACAATCCTTCGTAAAACAGTAAAACTTTAGTCAAATGCAAATGGTCATGCCGAGGGAGGAAATTTTTTCAATTAAATAGTTTTAATGTTTCTTATTGGTCCTTGGTACTCGAAGAAGTGTAAGATTGTTGAATCGATTCTATCGAATCATTTGAAGATGCAACGGGGATTCAAAAAGAATTTAACTTATTTTTTAGTCGTCTTATTTATAAATAAATAAATATTGCATTCATACAATAAAATAGAGGGTTAATTTGAATTCTTACTGAGGCCTCTTCTTCATAAATTAACTATTCACTTAATATAGACGGAAAAAAAAGAAAAAAGACTGTGTATCGGCCGAAGCAATGACTATTCATGATTCCATAATTGAATCAATTACATACCGGTTCCAAACTATAGAAATGTTATGGTAAAACTTCGTTTGAAACGATGTGGTAGAAAGCAACGTGCGACTTGAAGGACATGATCCGCTATGGATTTTTTTACATCCACTGTTTTCGATTTTATATGAATGGGCTCTTGGCTCGACATCCTTTGTTCTGTTCTATTAGAATCCTCATTTTTTGTTGGGTTATAATGTAAATAGTACATGATGGAGCTCGAGTAGAAAGTATTTATTCATTTCTCAGGGGCAAGGATCTAGGGTTAATATCAATCAATAAGTTGGAAAAACTTCGTAAGTATATTTTCGATATAGAAATCGAAAGGATCTGATTCAAGCAATTTTTAAATCCAAAAGAAAAAGGAAAATTTGTTGGAATTGGGAAAACTCTTTCGATCAAAAGTGTATCATGCAGGAATCAATTGTTCATATGATTCTTTGATAGAAAGAAATCAAAAAAAAAAAAAGGGGTGTGTTGCTGCCATTTTTAAAACATTAAAGATCACCGAAGTAATGTCTAAACCCAATGATTCAAGGCAAAGATAACGGATCCTGGAACAAGGAAATACCATTTTCAATTGTCTCAACAATTAGTCAGAATCAAGAATCCAAAAATAGATTCGAAACGAGACAAAAAAGGGGGTTCGAGACCACTCAAAAAAGCAAATGCCTACGGATTTTGCTTTTGGGCTGTTCGAAAGTTATCCAACTTGAGTTATGAGAGTACGAATGCTTTCTTTTTCATTTTTAAAAAAGAAAAAGAAAGAAGGACTTAAATTTCTAATTGATTTGGTTATTTTATAGATCTATTTGACATTCTAATTCTCTACGGAGACAGAACTTCTAATCATTTTTTCTCGAGCCGTACGAGGAGAAAACTTCTTATACGTTTCTAGGGGGGGTATTGTTCATCTATATCTATCCCAATGAGCCGTTTATCGAATCGTTGCAATTGATGTTCGATCCCGAAGAGAAGGAAGAGATCTTCGGAAAGTGGGTTTTTATGATCCGATAAATAATCAAACCCATTTAAATGTTCCTGCTATTCTATATTTCCTTGACAAGGGCGCTCAACCTACAGGAACCGTTCATGATATTTCAAAGAAGGCAGGGGTTTTTACAGAACTGAGTCTTAATCACACGAAATTCAATTAAGGCATAGAACACAAAAAAAGGGTGTGGATGAGTCCTATATTGTTTTGGATAATCTTTTCTTTCCTACCCCCCCTTTTTTTTTGTTCTATTCATACCTATTTATTATTTCGATTTAGAATTCCTACCATAGAATATCATAAGAATATCATATTCTATAAGTATAAGGACAAAAATTGATTCTCTTGCTAGAATTTGATTGATATAAGATGCATATAAAAAAGATAAAGGAAAAGGAAATACAATGAATTAATTGGATCTGTAAATAGCAAAAATGGAATTACCTGAAACCTGACGAGGGATTAAGCTTGTTTATTTTACTTAATATTCATTGATTGAATAAACCCAAGATTTCTTCCTAGTTTTTTCGGAATTTATTCTTTCAACTAGACTTCCTTTCTATGTATTTGTATCCATGTTTATTATCTATGGAATGCAAATTCAGCACAAGTACTTTTTTTTTTTTTTTATTTCATTTTCTATTTAATTTTATAAGTTTATAAAGAATTCACTTTTTTTGTTTTCGCCATTGTATTTTTTGTATTATTTTCTCAACCTTCATATTCAACATTCACCGTCATATTGACAAGAGTGTATCGAACAAATATAATTCGATCGTGGATAACTGGAGCTATTTATCTCCGTCCCATAGGTTTTTTTTATGTTCAGAATCGATTATAAATTTTTTTATTAAATTTGTTGCTAGTTTACTATTTTGATTCCGTTGTGCAATTCAATCGCTTTTATTTATTTTTATTCCGATTGTATCTACCCATTCGAATTATTCGGGTTGCTAACTCAATGGTAGAGTACTCGGCTTTTAAGTACGGCTAGCATCTTTTACACATTTCTATGAAGCAAAGGATTCGTCCAAATCTTGGGGAGAGTTTGTAAGACCACGACTGATCCTGAAAGGAATGAATGGAAAAAACAGCATGTCGTATCAATCGAGAATTTTGAGAATATTTTATTCTTATTCAATCGATACAAAATCAAGTTTTAATTCTTGGCGCGGAACAAAAGAAATTTAATTCAAAGTTGGGTCGAATGAATAAATGGATAGAGCCCCAGGGTTCCAATTATCGGGAAACAAAAAGGAACGAGCTTCTGTTCTTAATTTGAATGATTACCCGATCTAATTAAACGTTAAAAAGATATTAGTTCCTAACGCGGGGAAAGGGTTTCCCATGAGTGTATTATCGATTTTTTTAATGAATCCTAAGTATTAGTTAGTCCCTATTATGGGTCAAAGATGAATGTGTAGAAGAAGCAGTATATTGATAAAGATAGTTTTTCCAAAATCAAAAGAGCGATTGGATTGAAAAAATAAAGGATTTCTAACTTTTATACTATAACAAACATAAACCAATTAAATTATTCAATTAAATGGAAAATGAGAGGATAGAGAATCCGGTGATGAGTCGACTCGTTTTCAAGGTATCTACTTTTTTTTTACTACAATACTTTGTTTTCGCTGTATCGCACTATGTATCATTTGATCATCCAATAAATCCCTTACCTTCGGTTTCAATCTAATTTCAAATGGAGGAATTTCAAGTATATTTAGAACTAGATAGATCTCAACAACACGACTTCCTATACCCACTTCTTTTTCGGGAGTATATTTATGCACTTGCTGATGATCATGGTTTAAATAGATCGACGATTTCATTGGAAAATGTGGGTTATGACAATAAATCTAGTTCACTAAGTGTGAAACGGTTAATTACTCGAATGTATCAACCGATTTATTTGAGTATTTTTGTTAATGATTCTAACCAAAATCAATTTTTTGGGCACAACTATAATTTTTATTCTCAAATTCTATCAGAGGTATTTGCAGTCATTGTGGAAATTCCATTTTCCCTAGGATTAGTAGCTTCTTTAGAAGGGAAAGAAATAGAAAAATCTTATAATTTACAATCAATTCATTCAATATTTCCTTTTTTCGAGGACAAATTCTCACATTTAAATTATGTGTTAGATGTACTAATACCCCACCCCATTCGCCCCGAAATCTTGGTTCAACCCCTTCGCTACTGGGTAAAAGATGCCTCCTCTTTACATTTATTACGGTTCTTTCTCCACGAGCATTTTAATTGGAATAGTCTTATTATTCCAAAGAACTCCATTTCCATTTTTTCAAAAAGGAATCCAAGATTCTTATTGTTTCTATATAATTCTCATGTATATGAATATGAATCCATCTTCTTTTTTCTCTGTAACCAATCTTCTCATTTACGATCAACATCCTCTGGAGTCCTCGTTCAGCGAATATTTTTCTATAGAAAAGTCGAACATCTTGTCGAAGTCTTTTCTAATGATTTTCAGGACATCTTATGGTTGTTCAAGGATCCTTTTATGCATTATGTTAGATATCAAGGAAAATCCATTCTGGCTTCAAAAGATACGCCTCTTCTAATGAATAAATGGAAATATTACCTTGTCAATTTATGGCAATGGCATTTTCGCGTGTGGTCTGAACCAGGAAGGGCTCATATAAACCACTTAGACAAGCACTCTATCAACTTTCTGGGCTATCTTTCCAGTGTGCGATTAAATCTTTTGGTGGTACGGAGTCAAATGCTAGAAAATTCATTTATAATAGATAATACTATGAAGAAGGTCGATACAACCGTTCCAATTATTCATCTGATTGGATCATTGACTAAGGCACGGTTTTGTAATGCATTAGGGCATCCCATCAGTAAGCCGACCTGGGCCGATT